CTAATAAATCATTTAATGAAAGTAGATTATCTTACCATTAATTTTACAACTTCTATGATCTCTTCCCGAACCAAACATGAATCTTTCGATTCATTTGGCTCTCACGCTCAATTATTTAGTTTATGGGCATTCCCATATCTTTTAATGTAATGAACCTACCCTCTCTTTTCTGTTCCTATTCAAAGATATCGAAACTTATATTATAATATTATATATTATATTATATAGGTATAAGACCAGAATATTAAGAGGACTCTTCCGACCAGACAAAAAATCTATCCCTAATTGTCAGCAAAGTTGTTTCTTTATTTGTTTTTGATTTCATTTCTATTTCAAATTCTTATATATATATTTTATATTTCCACTTTTTTTTTTTTCAAGTCTAAAAATCCAAAAAATTCCCTTTTTTATACATAGGTCGTCGCTTCGGCATTGGATAAAAAAAAAAGGCAAGGCCCCCATTCTCTAGTAAATAGTTTCAAATCATTTTATTGATATGAGTGTTCTATATCGGATGAATTACCTACTATTATTTTATGTGGTAGAAAGAGTACCATGTTGTGCCTGGACTTCAAACAGTTTAGCTTTAACCATGTTAATGGTCTCACATTATTGGTTGATAGAGAATCAAAGTTGATTTTACCAATGAGTCACGAAATGCTATGGTTCTTACATATGATTTCTGAATTTATTCAGAAGTAATTCGTCGAGATCGTGCACCTTTTTTACTATTATCCTAGCAAGAAATAAAATAACATAAATAAAGTGCGGATGGTTGGATCCAACCTATATTCTTGAAATACACAACTCGTACACACTCCCTTTCCAAAAAAAATCAATACACCAAGCACTACAGTTAGATTTATTGGATTTGTTGCTAAAATATCAGTATTAAACCCGAAACTCCCGGCGGATGGCCAATAGCCCAAGGAAACACAAAAATCGGTTACATTTTTCATACGCTCTCCTCTTTCTTATAGATAAGACTAACAAAAACAGAGTTCTTTTTGTATCACCTCGCTCGCCCTTTTTTGATCAATTTCTTTTTATTCATTTTTATCATTTTAATTTCATTTGAAAAATTTCTCTATTTCTTTTAGTTTCAAATTAAAATTAAGAAGAGATACTTATTAAGTTAGGTCCGAGGCCTCGCGTCAATTGTGAAATATCTCGTTTGTTGAAATGAAACGCCGCCTCAAAGTTCAAAAGGTTTCCATTGTACTAACTCGGGGTGGTAATGGTAAGGAAGAAAGCGAGCAAATCTGCTAATTCCTCATCCTAAAATCAGTGCTTCCCGGGGCATTGTCCCAACAAATAAGTAACTGTAGGAGTACAATTTCGATCTAATTCAAAGAAGCAAACGGCAAGTCCGAGTTAATAAAATAAGAAAAAGAGTACGTTTCGTACTTTTTCACATTTCTAGGATTAAATTAAACAAAAGGATTCGCAAATAAAAGCGCTAATGCTACGACCAGTCCGTAAATTGTTAAAGCTTCCATAAAAGCTAGACTAAGCAATAAAGTACCTCGTATTTTACCCTCTGCTTCTGGTTGTCTCGCAATACCTTCTACAGCTTGGCCTGCAGCAGTACCTTGACCAACCCCAGGTCCAATAGAAGCAAGCCCTACGGCCAATCCAGCAGCAATAACGGAAGCGGCAGAAATCAGTGGATTCATAGTAAGTTCCTCGTAAAAAAAAAAATGGTTAATGATATAATCAACCAATGAATTATTACTTATTTTTTTCATTCAATCCACAATCACAGACGAAACAGAAGGACTTATATTGGAATCCATCTAATGCTGTGGGCTGGAAAAAAAAAACAATATACTGGAAAAAATATAGAAAAGATAAATAGAAAAATGGATATAATTTATATAATATTCATATTATATATTAATTATATGTATATTAATAGGGATAGCCAGCCCCTATACTATATAGCATAGCTAGCGAATAGCTAATATCACATATACATTTGTTTCTTCCATAACGGAAACAGCCCACATTTTATATTGAATCAGACTCTAAAATCATTTCATTCTGCGAAACATACGCGGGGGCTGGACTTATAGACATTACATATATCTAGTTTGACCCCTTACCCCTAACCCATTTTTTTTATTCTGTATTCCGTAATAGGGTCCGCCCTTCCTCCCGAGGCACTAGGTTATATATACCTATGTATTTGTATCTATTATGGATTATATTCCCAACCCAGTGATTGATTATTTTGAATCAACCATGCATGAATTAGGATAAGCTAAAAAAAAAAAAGACTATTTCGAAAGCTAGTTAATGATGACCCTCCATGGCTTCGCCTATATAAGCCGCGGCTAAAGTTGCAAAAATAAGAGCTTGAATACCACTTGTAAATAATCCAAGAAACATAACAGGTATAGGAACTACTGAAGGTACTAAAGAAACAAGAACAACAACTACTAATTCATCAGCCAATATATTTCCGAAAAGTCGAAAACTAAGAGATAAAGGTTTTGTGAAATCTTCCAGGATGTTAATTGGTAAGAGTATTGGAGTTGGTTGAATGTATTTCCCGAAATAACCCAATCCTTTTTTGGTAAGACCTGCATAAAAATATGCCACCGACGTGAGTAAAGCTAAAGCAACAGTAGTATTTATATCATTTGTGGGCGCAGCTAACTCCCCATGAGGTAACTGTATTATTTTCCACGGTAAAAGAGCACCTGACCAGTTAGAAACAAAAATAAATAGGAACATAGTTCCAATAAAAGGAACCCAAGGACCATATTCTTCTCCAATCTGAGTTTTGCTCAAGTCTCGAATAAATTCAAGGAGATATTCGAAGAAATTCTGACCGTCGGTCGGAATGGTTTGTGGATTCCGAACAGCTATGATGACTGAACCTAATAAGATAGCAATTACGACCCAAGAAGTGATAAGTACTTGGGCATGGATTTGTAAACCTCCTATTTGCCAATATAAATGTTGGCCTACTTCTACACCCGATATATCGTATAACCCCTTGAGTGTTTTAACGGAACATGGTATAACATTCATATTGTCCTCTGACAGAAATCGAACTTCAAAAATAAATTATTTTGATTCAACCATCTCTTTATCAACTCAACTACTTTCATTATTAATGCTATATTTAGGATACCGAGAAATCACATGACATAACCTCCCCAGTATTTTTTTTATATTTCTCTCTTTTCAAAATTCAAGAATAGTAACCGATCCAATAAATCTATCGAGTTCAAAAATAATTAATGAATCTTATTATTAATCATAATCAACGATTTCTTATATAGCTAGAACGACCCTCGCAAATTGCGAATACTAATTTGTTAAGAATAAATCGGATTGAAGCTATAGAGTCATCGTTGGCTGGAATCGAAATATCTGCGATATCCGGGTCACAATTTGTATCGATTAAACAAATCGTCGGAATCCCCAAAATGACACATTCTTGAAGAGCCGTGTATTCTTCTTGCTGATCAAGGATGATTACAATATCAGGTAACCCTGTCATATATTTGATCCCACCCAGATATGTTTGCAAAGTAGATAATTTTCTCTTTAACATTGCTGCATCTCTTTTGGGGAGACGGTTGAATTGCCCCATCTTTTGTTCTGCTATTAAGTCCCTGAACTTATGAAGTCTCGTTTCCGTAGTGTACCAATTCGTTAACATACCACCGAGCCATTTTTTATTAACATAATGACACCGAGCCCCTATTGCAGCTGATGCTACTGAATCCGCTGCTTTATTTTTGGTACCGACGATTAAAAAGTTTTTTCCCTGGCTTGCTGCATCAAAAAATAAATCGCAGGCTTCGGATAAAAAACGCGCAGTTATCGTAAGATTTGTAATATGAATACCTTTACGCTTAGCAGAAATGTAAGGGGCCATTCTAGGATTCCATTTCCTAGTACCATGACCAAAATGAACTCCTGCTTCCATCATCTCTTCCAAATTGATGTTCCAATATCTTCTTGTCATTTTTCCCCACACTTCCTCTTTTTTTTTAGGAAAAAAGGTACCTTGAAATATAAAATTGTTCCGACGGAACCTTCTACCGCGGATTTACCGTTGATACACGGTCCAAACCATTAATTTCTTTTCATTTCTTTTCTTTTAATTACTTATTTATTTATTATAAAATCAATAATTGGAAAGACAGTTCCGGATAGTTAAAGTAAAAAGAATGAATCTCTTCTTAGTCTTAGGAATCATTAAATCGTGTAAATGATTGTTCTTATGTCTCATGGAAATTGTTTGGGGCGCAAGAACAAAATAATTCTCTATGGTGTAATAAAAGATCTCTCATTTCCGACTCAAATAGATTCTTCCTTTTGATTTCCAAATAAATGTTTTTGTCTTGCCTTGAATGGTGCAGTAATTTTTTGAATCCGGTACCGACAGGAATAATTCCCCCTAGAACAACGTTTTCTTTCAGGCCTTTCAACCAATCAATACGACCTCGTAAAGCAGCTTTTGCTAAAACTCGAGCGGTTTCTTGAAAACTTGCTTCGGATATGAAACTTTTAGTATTCAGAGATGTTCTCGTTATTCCCAATAAGATTGCCCGATAACCGATCGCTTCGTCCAAAGCACGCCCTGCTCGCTCCGCTCGCAAGAATCCTATTAATTCTCCAGGTGAAAAAACATTAGACATTCCATCTTCTGAAACCAACACTTTTGATGTTATTTGACGTACAATAATTTCTATATGTCTATTATGGATCTGTACCCCCTGAGATCGATAAACCTTTTGAATCTTATTAACCAAAGAGATATGACTTTGGGCTATGGTTAGCTCAGCTCCAATCAAGAACCCCCAGGGAATTCCAAGAATTATCGGTATACGTTCGTTCCAGCTTTCAACTCTATTTTCGAGGTTTATCGATATTGAATCAATCGAACGCACTTCTAATACTTGTTCTACTTTTGGAAGACCTTGCGTTATGTCACCAGATCTCGATTTTTCATATATAAATGTAACTAATGTCTCTCCTTCATAAAGGATTTTTCCATAATGGCCATGAACAGTTGCTTCCGGAATAGCCAAATAGGGCTTAGCAGATCTTATAACTAAGGAGTCAACATTAACAATTAAAATTTGCCCGGATTTTTTTATGTGTGGTCCGTATTTGAATAGACATACATTTTCACAAATAAATTGTCCAAGACTAATTATTGTGGATGTCTCCTCACAAGAATTGTGATGGAGAAAACACCAATTCAAATGAAATGGATTCAAAATGATGTTACTGCATGGATCGGGATTATAAATCCTCCTACTTTCATCCATTAAAGAGTATTTAAATATTTGAAGTACTTGGAAAGTCTGTTTAAAACTGTCGAGTAGAAAATATTTCTTTAACAAGATCTGATTATGGGTTAATAAATGATAAGATGAATAAAAATTTGCTATTTTAGGTACAATAGTACCTAAGGGACCCAAGAAATGTCTAATTGGAATTATGGGATCCAATTCTTTTGTCACATTGTTATATTTCGAACCATTGAATGGACCAATTCGAAAACAATTGGATGATGACAAAATTATCAAAGATCGGGATTCCTTATTTCGACTCAACAATGTACCAATACCAATAGTTCCTTGATATTTGGAAATTGGTTGAATCTTCGACTTGGAATGGAAGGGGTTGAGATTGGTGCGATCTAATCCCTTATCGGAAATCAATCCCGAACCCACCGTATCATACCTTTTTCCACTATACGAAATAGTGGACTTGACTAACTCCATTCTTATGAAATCGCGAATTAGATCAGTCGCCCTTACCTCAACAAGGGAAGCATGAACCTCTTTTATGGAACCGTTTTGTTTTTGGTTCCAATTCAATACTAAGCAAGTCCGAACTAATTGAATACTTGTGCGATAAATTCCTCGAATTGACTTGCCATATCCATAAAGGATATAATTGACAACTCTAAGTTGGACATTATCCTTTTCCTGCAAGAGATCCTGAGGGAAAAGTGTTGCTAAATTTATCCCATCAGCTATTTCATATGTGACTACGGGCCGAACCAAAACAAAATACTTTTTTTTTTTAGGTGTGATCCGTTGGACATAGATCCAATTTTTCAATTTTTTTGATTCCTTAGAATTTTTTTTTCCCGTTCCTGGTGGTATCAAAATACCACTGTGCCTGGATATCTTATCCGTCTCTCCAGGAAAATGAATATCTCCAGAAAAGATTTTTAGTTCAATACTTTTTTTTTTTCTCTCCACTCGGACTAATCCACCTATTCGGCTTCTTGTATTTAAAGCAAGTCGTGTATCTATTCTAATGATACTACTGTTCCGGACCATTATGGACGAGGATCCGGGTAAAATATGTACTTCTTCGGGAATTAAAAAAACCCGATCTACTTTCATTTGGTATTTCGGACTAAATTCTTTTGCTCCTTGATACTCAATCAAATCCTCTTTTTTTATGATTGAATCTACCTCTGCGGTACCATATTTAGTAATTCCGGAACTGCTTCTTATGTATCGTGGATCATCAAAAAAAGCAAAAATACTATTTTTACATAAAACACCATTTATGGGTATTTCAATCGAAATACCAAAACAGGGTATTAGTTCTTTTTCTCGTTCTTGATCATATTGTAATGGGATGATGAATCTATTTCTTCGCCTTTTCGCCAAGAAATAAGAATTCTCTTGGAGAATAGAAGGATATATGAAATTCCAATGACCATTGGATCTAATTTGATCATATATTGAATAGTCAAGAATTTCCCCATCTTTTTTACTAGAAGTATCCAACAATTTATGTCTTACTCGATCATTAGTCATTGGAAATTCAGAGGTATATCTGTCTTCGACAGAAAAAGAATGAACATTTATTTGATCTTGATCCTTGTGGAGCGAAAAAGAAACTATACTAGATCTGCGCGGACCTCCTGCTAATATCCATAAATGACTTGTTTTTGGTAATAGATGAACGTTACCATATGTATATTCGGGTGCATGGTAGACATCGGTACTCCAGTGCATTTCTCCCTCTGATTCAGAATAAATATGTTTTTGTACCCTCTCTGTAAAATGAAAAGTGGATGTTTCGGCACGAATCTCAGCAATCACTTGTTCTGATTCTACATATTGATCATTTTGGACTAAAATAAAACTCTTTGGTGGAATATTCACATTATGCATAATATCCCGACTCTCAACAATTACATACAAATCCATGGAACATAAAAAAGCAGGATGCCCATGAAGAGTACGTGTGGGATGAACCAAATCCTCATTGAATTTTATTTTTCCATTAGAAGGAGCTCGTACATGTTTGGCAGTACCGCCCGTGAATACTCCGCCGGTATGAAAAGTTCTTAATGTTAGTTGAGTCCCGGGTTCTCCAATTGATTGTCCCGCAATAATACCTACAGCTTCTCCCAATTCGGCCAGGTCGCCATGAGTGGGACTCCGGCCATAACATAATTGACAGATCCAAGATGTACTCCTGCACGTAAAGGGAGTTCTA